CGGTTCGAAGAATAATGGGGAGTCTGCTTTGGAGTACGGAAGCAGATTGAGGAAGCTTGGTTCATCTTATTTGAGTGGCGCCGAAGATTCTGATCTGCGGCTTCAACATCATCAGGGACTGCGGCTTCAACACTTCCACTAGCAACTACCTTCAAACCAACAACACAGAAAGAGGAGCAAAAGAGAAAACAAGAACACCAGATCGGATAAACCCGACAGGCTACAGAAAGAGAGTAGATCATCCTATAATTATCGGATGAATGGTTTTCTTTCATGACAAAATATAGTCTTTATGCTAACAAGATAAGAGAAGAAGATAGTTCGCCTTAAGATTCAAGTGTCTTGGGCGGTTCTGGTGTGCTGGTAATTTGGTCATCTTTAACCTTTCATCTTATTCTATTTGAAAAACAGAAATACCAGCGGTCAGGCTGGTAAAGGAAACTCAATTAGAAGAAATTCATATTCTATCTAGATGCAAAGCATGTTATTTTTAGAAAGTGGATTTTTTCCCCCTTCCTACTTACGTGAAAGAATTATAATCTTTTCTTGGCCATGTAGGATTTCATAGGTCATGGATCACAATCAAATCCTATGAAAAGAAGCCACAGCCCAACAAAGCTGTAACATCGAAAGGAGGGGGTATCTACTTTGGCAAGCTGAAGTCTCTTACTTGCAGCAAAATCCTTATTCTGCTGCTGGGACTGTAGCTGAGGTGGTAAAGTGGGGAATTGCATAGCATTATCATCTTGAGGATATGGATGATGTATATAGGATGTCCATGAACATCAACCTTCTCGTTGCTTATTGAGGCTCAATCACTCACGAACAAGCCGCAGTACATACACCCATCATTGCTTGCTTCCGACATTAGTCCTCTTTTTCTTCTGTTGCACATCATCGTATTCTGGTACAGTGTGTCCTGCTCCCTCTAGTGATTTCACTAGCTTGTGCTAGTGCTGAGATATTTATTTCTCTCTCTCTCTCTAGAAGAAAAAACGCGCAACAGCCAGCCCATTTTCTTCCAGCGTTGAAAGTCAAATTTTAGCAAGAGCAAGAGCTTTCTCATCGGCGACATCAAAAGCGGGTTGTTATATTTAGAGATGGGACATACATGACCTTGAAAGAAGTCTTTGAAAGCTTGGATTTGACTGGGTATGATCTAAATGTTGACCTTTCGACATTATGATTAGAGCTTTTTTTTTTTTTTTTTTTTTTTGTTTTTGAATTTGCTATAGATAGACTAGAATTTAAACCAGGATAGTAATGCAAGTGAGTGGACTCCTTCTGAATGTTGTAATCAGCAAGAGTCCTTCCATCCTCAGATCGGAAGAGCAGTCGTGTAGGGAAAAACATGCTATTGAAACATGCAGTGGCAAGCAATAGCATAGAGAGCATAACCTCATATAGCCTGACAACGTTTTGATGCTGGAGGAGCTTCAATGTCCCAATCTCTCGTTTTATCTGCCATTATTAAAATTCCCTTGTAAACCGTACCAAAACCTCCTCGGCCTATCTTCTTACTTTGATGAAAATTGTCTGTTCGGAGAGGTGCGTCTTGCCTGATTCTCTTCAGAAGAATTTGAATACTTCTCTCTCTTGATTGTCAAAAAAATGAACTCGCTAGTTGCAATCATATGCTTGTGGCTAAGAAAGGAACTTCTGATACCTTACTCCGTTTAGGATTCTCATCGACAGCGGATCATTAGGAGGATAATCCCGTAAAGGCTTCTGAAGCTGTTCTTCGGCAAGAGCTCGTTGATTTTCAAGTGTGACGGGACCCCGCAAACGTCGAACATTAGGATCTAGCCAGTATCCAGCATGACCACCTTCATGGTCATATTTTCCTCTTCCCACCCGGAAGGTTCTCCACATTCATGGAATTGTACAACTAGTACTTCGATGGAAAACTATCTCAGATAGGTCCAGAGCTCGGACTAGATCAAGGGTAAACCACACGAACTAGGAGAAGAAGAGAGTGTACACGGAAAACTGAGGACGAATAGATGAGGAAGGAGCGAACCGCTGAATTAGCCCTTACCGAAAAGCACGGCTTACCTCACTATAGGAATACCTATTCCGGTATTCTATCTATTCACCCTCAGATCACTTAAACTCGCTTTCAAGCTGATTGAGGGATTCGTAGCAGTGGCATAGCCTCTATTCGTAGATAGCTGAAGTTAACTTGGTCCGTATTCTGAAACACGAAAAATCTATTCGGCTTATCAAATTATCTATCGTCGAGCCATGAAAAAAATTCAACAAAAGACAAAAACAAATCCACTATCTGTTTTACGTCAAGCAATACGTAGAGTAACTCCCTAAAGCAGAGCGTGTAAGTGGATCGACTCAGCAAGTTCCCATAGAAGGATCCACAAGCAAAAGGAAAAGCACTTGCCATTCGTTGGCTATAGTCCCTCAAAACGTACGGGTCGAAATATGGCTTTCAAATTAAGTTCTGAATTGGTGGATGCTGCCAAAGGGAGTGGCGATGCCATACGCAAAAAGGAAGAGACTCATAAAATGGCAGAGGCAAATAGAGCTTTTGCACATTTGCGTTAATCCATGAACAGGATCTATCCATCTCGATCAGAAAAGAATTAAGAGAAAAAGAAAGAATCGGAATTGATCGATAGATTTCTCGAAACAAACGACAAGGAAACGAAAGATCAAACAGAAATCATGGATCAACTAAGCCCTCTCGGGGACTTTCTTAAAGAGGAACCTCATGTAAATACCATGGAATAAGGTTTGATCTTGATCCTATTCCATTCCAAAAAATGGAAAGTTCGACACAATTGGGATTTTTTTTTGAAATGGAATGCAGTTACTAATTCATGATCTAGCATGTACAGAATGAAAACTTCATTCTCGATCTATAGAAATTTATGAAAGCCTTTCATTCTGCTTCTTTTCTATGGAAGTAGTTTGATTTTCCCAGAATGTTTCTCCTAATTTGTCTTCTACATGATTAACCTAATTTTTGTTCTGATGATCGATTCAACCTCTTCTGATCAAAAAATATACCTTGGGTTATTTCATCTACATTTAGCAACACAGGCGAAGAATAGAGCCAAGAATCCTCCTGCTGCTGCTAAGGTCATGAGAAGAGAAATAAGTGCTGTATAAATAAAAAAAGAGAGAAAAGTATAGAAATGTAAAAAGAGTAGGGAAATATTAACACCACAATATACCCTATCACATCCATTCCTCTTTTATGTTATTGTGTGCTACCACCAGCTATCTTCTCTTTTTTATCATCCCCCTTTTCCTTTTTTCCCCTTCCTAAGGACAAGCTCCGTTGCTCCTCAGTTTAGTTTGAGGGGAAGGAGCAACCGAACAGCAAGCACGAACGGGGCTTAGCTGATCAAAAATAGATTTGAGTGCTTTAGAATTGTACATAGTCGCCACTACCACCATCTTCTGTTCTTGGGCATTGTCGTCTTGCATTCTCATGCTGTTCGTGGAGACCGCAAATACATTACACTCTATCCAGCCGACAATGTGATATTGTATGGAAGTCGATATGCATCTATGTTTGTTAAGCCAGATCGGAAGAGCACACGTCTTCGTTGTTCATCCATGGGAAAGAGTTTTGTTCCGTTGTCCATGGCTTCTACATAATTTTTGGATATTAAGGGTAAGAAAAATTGTGATGAATTTGATCTAATTCTCGATATTGCACTAAAACATGCTCAAAATCCGTCCTAGGCGAAATCCCTTACTTCCAGGCGGCTCTGAACCTCAAGTACAAGGTCAACCTCCTCCACCGTTTTGATTTAATTAATTTCTTTGTCCCAATCCTATATTCAAAAGATTGAGAAAGAATAGCAACTTCGACTTCCGTTCTCGGTAAAGGGATAAAAGGAAAGGTTAACGCATAGGCTATTGGTTGCGATCATAAAAATAGTGAATCTCAAGAAAGAGAGAAAGCGTGAAAAAAAAAAAAAAAAAAACATTATAGCGCAAATGAATAGATATCAGGTGGAAGAAAGAAAGCAATCAATCAATCAATCAGTTATTCATAATATTCACCAAAACTGAGAGGAAAAAGTGAGGAAACAGAGAGCTTGAGGTTAGAGCTTGTAAGTACACTTCAGTCCAGACGCAAACTCTTCAGATCCCGCAGATACAGAGGTGGTTTTGCACATGCTTGCTATTTCCAAACCTGAGTGAGTAACATTAAGCGAACTTTTTTTTTTTTTTAGCAAATCATGGAACGAACCTAGCAATTGGATTGATGCTCTCCCTCTCTCTCTCTCACCTCGGGAGTATATAAGTATGTTGCTGTACACAGCAGAATTGGGGAGAAGGAGATATTGTGGAAAATGGAAAGGAAGGGGGAGATGTTGGGGATTTTCGTCAAAATACTATTATCATATATATAGTTAGTATATATAGTTAGAAGATGATAGCACTGTAATCTAAAATACGACGGATACTGTCCACCCGTTCTGTACTTTAATACCACCACTATCCACTTTATCAAATTCTTCATTCATACTTTATTTCAACAACAAACTGAATGGAAGCCTCAGCCATGATCTGAACCTTTCAAATGATGCACATGAACCCAAGGGAAGGCCTCTGACAAGTGTGGAGCTTCATTCCAATATACTTTTTGAATCCTAGCCTCAGTAGACAAATGTTTTTTCTTATTCTTGATGAGGGGGCAGTCCCTGCTGTGGCAATAACTATTTTCTCCAAAACTTTCGTTTACTCGACTTATATTGCTAGAAAGCCAACCAACTCTATTTTTTTTTATGGAAAGAGCCTTTCCTAAGGCGAACTTTGCAACTACTAAACGCACCTACCGAACCGGGAAAGTCTAGCTACCCCTGAAAATACTCGGCTTCTGTGCTGGACTTGTCTACAGTTTCTTCTTTCTTGCTTTTCCAAGATATCAATGATGAGCCAACGAAATACAGCCTCCGTAATAGATCTCACAACCAACAAATCTAGTTTGTAAGGGTAATGGAAAGGTTAGATTAAACTAGCGATAGCTACACGACGCTCTTCCGATCTAAAAAATACAGACGCAGAAACAGTATCTACCAATGAACGAGGTTGCGACCGGCAGTTACAATGTCTAGGTTGGGCAAGCTTGGATGCCCCTATCTAAAAATCCCTTTACTAGGTGGCTATACTCCGCAGATCAAGATCGTAAACTTCTCCCTATGTTTGAGTAAGCAGGTACTTATTTATTTGGTCAGGTCATAAGGCTATATAGTTAGGTCAGAGGAGAAAGAAAGAACTATAACAGTATAGGGGAGAGAAGTTCAAGATAAGGAAAATGGAGCACCTATATTTTAAGTATAAAGAAGGTGTAATTAATTGACCACTTAACTTCAAAGAGGCAAGCTATGGCCCGCCATAGGTTCGAATCCTGCCACCTTTTTGTGGATTATCCTGTGACGGATGGTGGGAATAACAAAACATCAATTTGGAAATGAGAACGAAATGTCCATATATGAATTCTTTCATTATTCGTTCTTTTTGGGTCTTTTCCTTGCATTCACTTACAACAAGAAACAACCACCAGTGTTTGGTGCAACACTTGCATTTTGGTGTATTCTTCTTTCTTTCCTTGGTCTTTTGTTCTGTCATATTTCTAATAACCTATCCAATTACAACGTATTAACAGCTAATGCACCTTTCTTTTATCAAATTTCAGGGACATGGTCTAATCATGAGGGTAGTATTTTATTATGGTGTTGGATCCTCAGTTTTTATGGATTCCTTTTTTGTTACCGGGGTCGACCAAAAAGCCATAATGCCTCAAAACTAGGAGGTCCTAGGGAAAATCTTTTTTCTTTCTTTCTTTCGAATTTTGTGAAGAACTCTATTCTTTCTCTCCCTCGTTACGAAGAAAAAAGTGGGCCACAGCCCCAGTTGTACACTCCTTTCGTTCTACGAAGCCATGTTGATTCTGAACTTCGTTCGCGAAGGAAGCGGACTTTTGACGAACCAGCCCCTTTGCTTTACCCCGAAAGGAAAATGAGCTTTGTTCCTTTGGGAGCTAGGCCAGGAAGCGAAAGAAAAAAGGATGAGTCCTTTGTTGCATCTAACAGGAGATGATAAAGAAAGATCTTCGTTTATTGATGAAGAAGGGATTCACGGAGCTCTTGGCATTGCTTTGTTTTTCTCTCTTTTCCTATCAGCGAGTTCTGATCCTTTTGTTCGAAATTTCTTCATTTGTACCGAACCGCTTGCCGAATCAAATCCTGTTCCACAAGATCCTATATTAGCTATACATCCTCCTTGCATTTATGCCGGAGACGTCGCTAGTGCTATGGGCTTTGCCTTATGTAGATCCAAAATGATGCATGGGATTGTAACACTCCACTCACCGATAATGCGGAAGGATGCCGTTGAAAAGAATGGAAGACTCTTTCACTCTGTTGGATGTGCCGGATCCCGTATAACACGCGAACTCTTTACCCTAAAATGCAAAGATTTATACAAAAAATGCTATCCTGCTTTATTCTTAGATAACAAAAGGCTGCTTATGCTGTTTCGACAGCGCTCTTTTTACTTCTCTTCTCTTTGGAACTACGCGCTAATGGACACAGGGAGGGAGGACGTGAAGCGTGTCGTTTGTAATGGGATGAAAAAGAAAGAGACCACTACTGCGCCTCTTTGTAGGACAGCCGGTGTAAACACAGGGGTCTATGATCAGGACCAGGAAGTCCTTCGAATTTGGATCTTGACATGTCGGTGCTTTTTAACCGTAGGCATTTTGCTAGGAAGTTGGTGGGCTTATCATGAATTAGGTTGGGGTGGCTGGTGGTTTCGGGATCCTGTAGAAAATGCTTCTTTTATGCCTCGGGTATTAGCCACAGCTTGTATTCATTCAGTTATTCTACCTCTTCTTCATTCTTGGACTTTGTTTCTGAATATTGTGATTTTTCTATCCTGTGTCTTAGGAACCTTTTCCATAAGGTCCGGATTGCTAGCTTCCGTTCATAGTTTTGCTACAGATGATACACGAGGAATCTTTTTATGGCGGTTCTTCCTTCTAATGACCGGTATATCTATGATTCTTTTCTCCCAAATGAAGCAGCAGGCATCAGCCCATAGAACCTATAAAAAAGATCTGGTTATGGCGCGAAGGACTCTTGTGCACCTAGGCCATTCGACTCGCGCCCAAGCCTGTCCCGATATCTTATGGAAAAATTGAACGGATTTCTGAGCTGCTTAGTTAAAGCCAAGAATGTTTGATTTCATTTCGTCCCGCTACTAGAGAAGATTCGGGTTCGGGATGGAGCTGAATGTATAGCAGTCCGCCGCACCATTGATCACTTGTAGAATATCTTCATAATAGAAGGATCGTTGACAAATAGAGGAAAAAGATCCAGGGAATTTCTAGTGGCCTAGAACCATTGAACTAGACCATGAAGTGTGGCAGAACAAGAAACCAGTTCCCAAACCCCTCGCTAGAGAATCCAAAGATTCCCTGAGTCAGTTGGGGGCTTCTCAGGTTACCTCCTGCTGGTGTCTCGGTAATCTTCCTTACCACATTTCTTTGTGTTTTGCAGCAGTCAGAACGTTTGGAGATAGTCCTTCTCGACTTTAGCTGGCATAGTGAAAGAGAGCACCGGTGGAGGAGAAGATAGATAAGAGCAACATCAAAAGAACAGAATGATCAAACACTCATGAGAATTAATACCGATCTCAAAACAATAAAAAAGAAAGAATGTGCGGGAAATCCAAAGCACTAAACATAGCCTTTTCTAAATAAAAAAAAGCTTCAAACAACAATGCTACAATGTCTAATAGACTCCTCGACCAGATGCCTGTGCCTGATTCTACCAAGAGTCTTGATTTCTCTGGCAAAGCTTCTGGAACGACACATGCATGATGGTATGGTAGGGTCCAAAGATACTTTTAAGGCCGACCACTACATAGGAGCGATAGGAAGCCAAGCCGTCAAAAGGAAAGGCGAGCAGCCCTTATTGCAATAGCAAACGGCCTACTTATAGCCCTATTTAGACTCTTTCTCGGGGACTTCAACGGGCCTTACATACATAATATAATGGCTAGTCTTCACTCTTGGGTGAGGCATCTGTGGGAATTCATTCTATGATTGATGAGCATTGAATCAGCGACGTGTACCACATCGAACAAGCTCTCTTCAAGCTTTCTTGATATTCACACAGTTAGATTGCTATTTAGAGTGTTCCATTATGATATCCTTTCCTCAGACAGAAGAAGCGACATATCTATCACGACGGGGAGAACCTTCTCTTCGTTCCAGCCTCCGCGCGACGGCCCGTTCCCCGCGGGCCGAACGTACATACCCGCGGCAGCAACGAACAGCTCCTTCTGGTGCGGGTACCGCAAAGAATCCATGACTTAATTAATAACGCGACCCCCCCACCGTGCCCACCCAAAAAGCAAGGTCTAAACTTGCAAAACAATTGCAATCTCGTCATTCAGAGTGAATTCGGAAAAGATGATTCTCCATGCTACCCTTTGGCATGAACTCGTACACTAGAAGTCTGTGGTCATCTTCCAGAAGCAACCAAACTACCAACTTCACTGTAGGGATTTCTTGTTTTTGGGAAATCTTAGGACTCGAATCAGCAAGAATTTGTTCTAGTGTTTAGAATGTTGAAAAACCTCTTCATTGCAACAACATCGTCATCATAGATAGATCCTTAGATTTCCACTAACCTCGTGTTCTATGCTTCCACACTTCCCCCCCCCCCCCCCCTTCTCCAAACACACACTTACCCACGTACCCAGGGTAAGATTTATCAGGCGGATCAGGTGGATCAGATACGGCTTGCAAAACGTGTTGCTTTGTGGAGCCCGAGCTGATCACTTATGCTAACACGATCAAAGAAGCTCGCGATGCTATAATCAATCACTACAAATACCAAGTATGGGAAGTTTTCAGAGCTAAGTTTTACAGAAAAAAGCCGCGAGTAGGAATAGTCCCTTGTGCTGTTCTCATTTTGGGTCTCTTTGTCATTCCAGAATCACCGAGATGGTAGAAAAAAGGCGAGGAGATAATAAAAAATTCTTGAGTGCCAAACTCCGTAGCAAAGGCTTCTTCTCTTCCTCCTCGAGCCCAGTTGCCATCATCGTATGCCAGCTCCAAATGTCTACTGCTTCAAGCGTCATCACCAAAGAATAAAGGCTGAATGCATACATCAAATTGTTGTAGTCTCATAGAGTTAAATCATCTGTAGCTAAAGACAACATGAGAGACCAAGAGGCACTTATACTCCCTTATATGTGAAAGTAACAGATTCAGAGATGGACATTGTTCGAAGTCCTATCTTAGTTGCTTGGTTTTAGCACTAGGATTGCTCACTGCCATCGGATTGGTGAAACTCTTTTGCGCCCAAAAATCCTCATTTTCACCACATTCCAACAAATTTGATACTAATATATATACTGAAGTGACAATGACATCCATACCAGTCACAAATACATTCAAGGTTGGCGGACTTGAGAAAGAGAAAGACTACCCTTACACTGGCAGAGATGGCACTTGCAAATTTAACAAGGACAAAATGGTACAAGTTGAAATAATAGATAAGTAGGAAATGTATTTATATTACTATTATCCTTCATAAATAAATTAAATATTAAATAAATAACCTTACTCCCATTTACATCGAGGAAATAGTGCTTTGTAAGAATACTACACGTATATTCCCAACACGAACCACGTCGTACCGATCATCAATCTCCCGAGCATTCTTGAGAGCCTCTTCCAAAGATAGTCGAGTGTCATTGCACATTGGAGATGGAGTTGACTTTCTCAAGGCTGTTCCTGAAGGAACTGTCTATTTATTCATTCATTCACTCTCTCTTGCTTGAGGTAGATGGAAGGTTGCGCACTTTGCCTACAAAACCACCGATTAGGACTTTAACGCGTCATGGACCAAAAGGTGATAGCTCACATATTGCATCAAGCAATTGATCATCCATCTGCGAGAAAAATGAGATCGGAAGAGCGTGCGGTCTAGAGATTTTCCTTTAGAAGATTTTTTCTCCTTCCTGTTTATTCTTCTTTTGGCTTTACGTTCTGTGCATCATCAAAACCCCCCCCCCCCCCCCCCCCCCCTTTTCTTTTTTTGTGCAGCTTCAATTAGTGCGCAGCCGAGGGAAAGAGCCATATCAACTGCTATACATCGGAGGTGACAAAGAGGAAACTGTTTGAGATGATGATAGGCGTTATCCATTACGTGTCGACCGTTAAGGAGTCAATCCAGTCTTTGTTTGCACAACAAAAGAAAAGGAGAGCTCCAAAAGAAAGACAAAAGAGGTGAGACAATCACGAAAGATAGTGTCGATTTCACTTGCATTGCTTATTGAGACCGAGCCCTCATCTCTGCTTGAGGTTGTTGTCCTTGACGCTTCCATACTTATCTGACACAGTAGCATCTGAATACAGGTTCATTCCTCTCCTAGGCCGCAGGCGGCCATTAACCATTGTATGACGCGGCGGCGACGGATACTGCATTCTGGCATAGCTTTTGCGGAGGCATTTCCGGAAGCGTAGGGTTCGATGAGCCAAAGACAGGACCATGTCGATCAAGAGAGAAGGAAACATATAAACGAGAAGAAGAGGAAGCGAAGCCACAAGCTAAAAATGCGTAGCCAAGACAAGAAGGATGGAAGTTTTTCATGCTGTTGAGTTGAAGGAGCATCTCCTCCAACGCCTTCCATGTAAAATCGGTTTCAAAACCTTCGGTTCGTAGCGAAAAGATAGCAGGGAGAGAGACTTTTCCGGCTACTCCGATCTGAAAAAGATTACCACAAGGGCGTCCCTTAGGTTTATTAATCCTACTTCGTACTGACTACTCATGCCAACAATCTTTCGTGAAAAGCTACCCGCATATTGTTGGTCGGTGCGAGTTTAGCGAAGCTGGGCCTTGTAATGAAGGAAGAATTTCGAACTAGTCTTGAAGGAAAGTTGACTTTGGTTAATGAGTACTTAGTTTACAAGTGTAACGGCACTTGCACATGGGTTAGTCAATCCTAAGAGTCGGGCTTTTTAGCTATGGGTATAGTCATAAAGCAGAAGATTTTAATGTGAGCAGGCATGCAATAATGAAGGGCAAAAGCCCAACTTCTGAAACACCCTCCACCGCGCTTTCAAACCTGTTTTTCGCCACCCTCGAAAACATTCTTCTTCTCAAGTCGCCTCGCGTTGAACTCAGTTGAACACCTGACACATGACGTTAACTAATGCCATAATATGCTAGCGTCTCGTTGAACACATGAAAAATCAGAGACGATTTCAATATGTACACATAAATAATTAGATGTTGATTCTCCTTGAACATTCATCCATATGTTGAATGGGGGCAAGGAAATGCACGAGAAAAAAGATATGATAGTTCGGAATAAAAAGGATATGCTGAAGAGGGAAACATTAAAACACGTAGCTAGCTGCAGGAGTGAATTGAGTGATTCAAGGATTTAAAATAATTGGATATGCTTCTTTAGATTGTTGTTTCAACCGCTCTAAACTATGAACAATTGAAATAAACTTGTACGTTTACTTTTTTGAAAAAAAAAACATTTCAGAAAAATTCGGAAAACAAGGTCAAAAAGAAATCGTTAAAAAGCATGTCGTGTGCTCTTCCGATCTACTCATAGAAACTAGAACCCTAACCAATTGCAGCTAATGAAACAACAAACTACTAATCGCAGAGCAGAGATCATTTCCATTGACTGAAGAGGAGTACATACTGAGGCTTGATGATGTAGCAAATACTTTGAAGGGAGATTTTCTTTGCAATTTTCATTTCTATTGCTGGCTTGGTACTGTTCTCGTTCCTGATTGGAAATAAGACAGATCGGAAGTCTACAACTCTGAGATCGGGGTGAATCATTTGCAATTGCTTTGAAGAATAGAATAGAGACTTAACAGAGGAAGAAAGAAGAAGCAGAAGAATGCTACATTCAAGAAGAAAGAAAACAAGACTCACAAGACCCTTCAACAAAGAAATGAGAAAAGTAAACGTACTCCAAGAGCAAGCACAGGTATCCCGTTTTCGGACTAGTGGATATTGCAGGTTAAACATGAGACAAAATCTGATGAGTCGGAAGTTCTAATTCACCATTTCAAGAAGCTGTTCTGGTTGATTGTATTTGTGCAATTGTACTGAAACACCACATGGCTGTCAAATATGTGCTTGACAACATTGACTGCGTATCATCAGTTTCTTCTTCAGTAAGCTCAGCCGCTGCTGATGTCTTCCAGAAACATGAAGCCAATCATCCATTCAAATCCAACAACAACTCCTTCCAAACTCATCCACAACAATTCTCCATTTCTTCTTAACGCATCTCGCAAACTCACTGCCAAGAGACCTAGCCCAAGGGTCTATACTGTACAGTGTAAACCCATTCGAGAAGCCATCCTCAACACAAGCACCACATATACTTATCCAAGTTATATTTGAGAAGAATAAGCTCTTTGTTGTCCTCTTTCACATAGGCTACACCTCAAAGAAGAGTAGCTGTGTGAACAGGGCTAGGAATCTATGCAATTCTCTGGCTCAGTTATAGTTGACTTTTAATGACAACAAATAGTGCACCTGACACTACACACAGTCGTCTATTTACGGCCATTGCACATCAATAGCATCTCTATGGAATAGTTTGAGGTTTGTCTCGCTTGGCTTGTTATATTTGTTTGTATAGTGAAGACTTAGTAGGCTCAAGCAGCCATTCACGTCTCCAACTGACTCAGGGAACCGATCTACCAATTTGCATTTTCTTTGGTCTTGGTCGAGATTCGTTTGGTGTTCCGTGTACCAACATAGAAGATCGAAAAGAATGAGAGAAAGTAAAAGAGAAAAGAGAAGGAAAAAGGAAAAGAAAAAAGAAAGAATCAAAAATAATAAAGATAGAATAAATCAAGAAATGCTTAAATAACACAGGGACCTCATACCATAGCCACCATAGAAAAAATGAGATTTCGTTAAGGTCCGTGGCGGGACCTCATAGGTGAAAGGGTGGGGGGAAGGCTAGCCTACTATGTTCTCTTTTTTTCCGGTATGCCGCTCCGCGATCAAGGAGCGAAAGTAATGAAGCGTGCTTTTCTTATGTCCGAATTTTCACCGATTTTTCTCTATTTAATGATCAGTCTGCTACTTTCTTTGCTCTTGCTCGGCCTTCCTTTTCTATTTTCTTCGACTAGTTCGACTTATCCAGAGAAATTATCGGCCTACGAATGTGGTTTCGACCCTTTTGGTGATGCTAGAAGTCGTTTTGATATACGATTTTATCTTGTTTCTATTTTATTTATTATTCCTGATCTGGAAGTGACCTTTTCCTTTCCTTGGGCAGTTTCTCTCAACAAGATTGATCTCTTTGGATCTTGGTCGATGATGGCCTTTTTATTGATTTTAACGATTGGATTTCTATATGAATGGAAAAGGGGTGCTTCGGATTGGGAGTAAATTGGAAGTCAATAGGGAAATAAGAGTAGGAGAAAAAAACTAAACAATATTGAACTAAGAAGAAAAGAAGACAGAAATATTGGACTGGGCAGAAAAAGGGGGAAAAAGTCTAAGTACACATGGCACGCAAAGGAAATCCAATTTCGGTAAGACTTGATCTTAATCGTAGTTCAGATTCCAGTTGGTTCAGTGAGGGCGACCGCGAAAGTCCCCGAATGGGTTCATTCCTTCGTCCTTCAAATAGAAAAAGGCATGGGAGGACGTTGGTCTGGGGCGGACACGACTTCTTCTAAGGCTAGAAGACTACTGAAATTCAGGACTAGAGCATGTCGTGAAAGAAGCACACTGGGCGTGCGTGCTTCGACCCTGTCTCCGGAGCAAAGTGGAATGTAGATATCATGAAGGCGAGGTGCTGGATACCAGGCCTATAAACCCGGGTCTCCCTATGTGCCAATCACTAGCGCATCCAGGGCCCCGGCCCCCATCTCAGCTGGAGAGGCCTAGCCTTATCTGAGAAGTGCTACTTCGGATAGACTTCATTCACGCCGCCGCCCTTGGTAGAATCCATAAGAAAAGAAGTCTTCCGTTTCAGAGCAGTGAATAACCCGAAGAGAGATTTCTCGCTAGGCCCCTAAAGCACACTATGCTCCGCTTCCACAAATGAGAGTTTTCGGTGGAACCGGTGAACTACACTTGCTTCTGGATAGATGTGTAGGACAGAGGGCTCGTAGTACCTCATAGCCCAGCTATGTAGTCGAGAGGAAGGAGCCTAAATCGATCTTTCTCTTTTTTTCATAGAAAATAAATATCAGTAGAAGGAAAAGATTCCGTCGGATGAGACTAAGCAGCTACCGACCCTTCCGACGTGCCCTTGACCTATAACCAAAAAGACCTTTTGAAGAGAGATTTCCATCTTAGTCTAGTAAGGAAAATGGAAAAGAAAGAAGAACCACTAGTTAGAGATATAGGTAGAGTCTCGCTCAGTAAAGAAAGTGGTCGATTCGTAAAAGAGGCTCGATGAAATGTTTTTGTAGAGTCAATAGGCAAACAAAGGAGGAATGGAATCGCTTTCGACCTAAGAAGGAAGTGGAAGATCACTGATTAGAGAATTTGACCTCCCCTTTTCTTTCCTTTGACCAACGGGTCCTCGAACCAACCTTCCCGTTAACTTGCTACTGAACCCTTTAGTTTTCAATAAATTAAGAGCAGACACGACTACTAGAATTGATAGGGCTTTTCTCTCTTGCTTAGTCTTTCTTTGGCTTCGATCTGAATTTAATCGGAAAAGAACAAGAATCATAAACTTCCCTGTCAATTTCTTATTCATAAATGGCCTTTGGAAGAGAGATCCATTTGTCATAAGAAAGGAGAAGAAGTAAGCACATCAGTAAAGAAAGTGGTCGATTCGTAAAAGAGGCTCGATGAAATGATTCGAGTGAATTTATAGGAAAAGAAGGAAATCGGCTTTCGACCTAAGAAGGAAGTGGAAGATCAACTGATTGGAGAGTGGAGGAGCATCTCAAAGTATGGGACAAAGGATCCAGCGATTTTTCTCTCGACTTTCTCTCCCGGGATCTACCACAGGTTGGGTTTGAAAGCCGTGTGATGGGTGACTATCCAGCACGGTTCGGAGAGCACTTTGAGTCTGTGTTGGTGAATAGAAGCCCCCCAAGCAAGAAGGAAGTGGCTCTTCCCACGGCGGAGTCCGCATTGACTCTATTTATTATTATGGGAAATTAGTCTATCAAGATCTGAATCTGAGATCTTATTTCGATAAGATACATCCACCTACGAGACTGACCTTTGGCTTCAGAGTGGGTAGGTCTATTATTCTACATTTTCCCAAAAGAACATGCATTTATTGCTTTATTCCCCGTCTTCCACGAGTACTAAAAAAACGACGCGCAAAATCCAGAGAAAGAAGGAAGGCGAAGAAGGACTGGTTGTGGAAATTTGGGAAAGTCGATCCGATCCGCTGTCTTCATTCAAGGGACGGTACAGAAGAAGACCGAAAGGAAATGATAGGCCTGGGGTCAGGGAAAAGAGTCGAATCGATCAAGCTCGACGATTGGGAGAAGCAAAATCAAAGAAGGAGTTGGACGACAAAGAAGGAAGGCTATCGATACCATGACCGATCAAAGAAGAATCTTTCTAAATTACTTCAGGTCAGTGGGGCCTTCAAACAGTCGACATACGCCGAGGTTGTCAATGGCATAGCCTTCCAATCCATTTCCATTGGTCAAAAAAAGAAAGAAGACCCGCTCCGATAGCCTGATGAGACTGAAAAGGAACCTCCCTGCAGTGCGCTCTTCCTTGAATTATTTGGTCATGCAATACTTATTGAATCAAAAGAACAAAATGCATTTCGACCCCGTCCTAGTTCTCAATCATTTCGTGGCACCGGGCGTGTCTGAATCATCTACGATGGGCGGAGCTAATGCACAGGAAAGAAGCTTGGATAAGAGAATACGTTCTCGCATTGCTTTTTTTTTAGAAAGCTTGACCAGCGAGAACAAGAAAGAAGAAGGCAAAAAGAATTTCACCCACTTCATTCGGCAAGTGAATGATCTTCGATTCGCGGGAAGAACAAAAACAAGCATCTCGCTCTTTCCTTTCTTCGGTGCTACCTTTTTTTTCCTAAGGGATGGCCTTAAGGTCAAAATCAAAATGTTGTTTGAAAATGCCCGGCAACAAGAGAAAAATGCCTAGATTTATTTAAGAAAAAATGTTGGAAGAAACAAATGGAAAAGGATAAGGTAAAGAATTTGATAGACCTAGGTGGGAAAGGAGAATTGATAAAGGGAATAGAGATGATGATAGAGATCATTCTGAGAAACAGAAGAATTCCGTATGGGTCCAACTGTGCTTTGAACGAAGTGAGAAAAATGCGATCCTTGTTGTCTAATAGAACAAAGACTAATACCTTAATGGAATTGGTCAAAATCAAATCTCTTTATCAAAGTGCTTCTCTGATTGCTCAAGACATCTCTTTGCAACTTAGGACCAAAAAAAGATCTTTTCGTTCCATTTTTAGTCAAATTGTGAAGAAGATTCCTAAAGGAATGAAAAAGAGGGTTACAGGCATCCGTATATCTTGTTCAGGTCGATTAGATGGTGGAGAAATTGCTAGAACTGAATGCGGAAAGTATGGAAAAACATCTTGTAATGTATTTAACCAGAAAATAGATTATGCTTCTACCGAAGTCGCTACTCGTTACGGAATCTTAGGTGTCAAAGTGTGGATTTCATATAGTCAAAAAAGAAAAGAACATGCTATATCCAAAACGTACGAAATTTAGTAAATATCGGAAAGGGAGATCCAGTAGGGGTTGCAAACCAGACGGGACAGAACTTGCTTTTGGAAGATATGGCACTAAAAGTTGTAAAGCAGGGCGTCTTTCATATCGAGCCATTGAAGCAGCCCGTCGGGCTATCATCGGACACTTACATCGTGCTATGAGCGGACAATTCCGAAAAAATGGTAAAATGTGGGTCAGAGTTTTTGCCGATATCCCTATTACCGGAAAACCTACAGAAGTCAGAATGGGAAGAGGAAAGGGGAATCCTACGAGTTGGATTGCTCGTGTATCCACCGGACAAATGCTATTTGAAATGGAGGGTGTTACTTTATCCAATGCCCGACAAGCCGCTAGATTAGCTGCGCACAAACTTTGTTTGTCAACCAAGTTTGTTCAATGGTCCTAAGCAGTAGGCCCCCACGCGATTCCCATTTTCCCAAGCCTTTATTCCTGAACGAAGCGACTACTTGACCTAGACTACCGAGTGGAAAATAGACCAACTCTTCTTTAAGCAAAAGGTAGATTCGTTCGGTTGTAGTCTGATTGATCTAATCGATTGTCAGATGAGGCTCCCTAAATGGGAGGAAAGGGGAGTGGGTATGCGGGCCCCTTTCAATTTGTCTATGGTCACTTTGCTCTAGTTGATTCCTTTCTGGAGTTCTCGACTAAATTAAATAGACTAAGCAAAGAGGTGATGTAAGCTTCTTTACAGCCCTCAATGAGTCCTCCAAATTCTGGTGTTTATCATAGGCCTATTAGCAGGCACACAAACAGGCATATGAGGAAGATGATGATATACAGATACGGAAGAGCAACGATAGGAACTCCATCAAAGTGAGATCGTCTACATTTATAAAGAGAAATCTGCGAATTTATCTGTAAAGAGAACTGCGATTAGATGATCAATAATAAAACCTAGATTTGTCCAATAGCGGCAGAGTAATCTGGCTTGCTGAAGCTTACTCCAACATTGCACTTGGTAAAGGAAGAAGAAGCTGTATCAAACCCAATTCAACACCAATAGCAGTTCCCGAACGGCATTGATTCGGCATTTTACGGATTGCAAAATCAATTGGGAATTAGGGTTTTGTTTTCTCTCTGGAAGAGAGAGAGATCGAGCTGTCGCAACGAGTTATAGAGGCCAAAATAAGGATGAGGCAGCAGGAACTTCAAGATGATGAAGATAGGATGCTCAAAAGGACAGCCATAAGTTCTAGTAGCATGAGTAGGCTTGATAATAACTCCAACAAGTCAGTGGACCTTTTCATGACAAGTAGTGATAATAAGTCTATAAGACATACGTCACTTAATAATTCTGCCCCAATCATTTATAGAAAGGTAGATTATTGAAACAAACTCGGAAAGCAACAGTATAGAGAGAAAAAAGGAAAACTAAAACCTAAAGAAATAAGGTACAAGCAATACATCACGGAAAAACTAGTCAGATTGCACTATAAGTATTACGTGCGTCCTTGGAGTGGTGCAAGAAAGATCGGAAGCTGAACCATCCTCAGATATCAGGGTACAATAAGAACAGCTAGGGCTTTTGAGCAAAAAATGCGAAAGACACTGCGAGTTAGCTCCCGTGGTCCAAACGAAGGCTTGGGCTTCGGGCTCTAAAGTGATTCTTCAACTCGATAACAAACAACCGAGAGAGTTTTAGATCGGAAGAGCACTTGCGGATTTTAAATCAGAGTTCGAAAGGAAATGAATAGGCTAATATAATAGAAAGACTCTCAAATAATGATAAAGAGAAACCAATTCACCTAGCAGCAAAGCCAAAGACTATTCGAATCTTCTTCCTTGGCTAGTGGAGGTTCTCCATGACTGGAGTTCAGACACGACGCTCTTCCGATCTCGTGGTCGCAGTCGTAGCCGTAGCAGCACATAGTGCAGTGGAGCACAGGAGTACGGGTTTGGTTAGGATAAATGCCAATGAGTGAATTTCCTTGGCAGTGGGCTTAGTATCCCTACACGACACTCGTAAGGAGTGCCGGGCCATTCAGAACAGGATCTCTTCCTCTCGCATGATTTTGAACTTCAGGAGAAACAAACGAGCACACGCCTGCAACCAAAATGCTACATTTGCATTGTTTTGTAAAGCATTAGATGCATATGGTGAGAGATGATACTCCATGGAATGGACCATGCATTTGTCATGCTATTTTTGTAGAGGGTGGTATGGCACTTGCTACTCTAAGTTCACTACTAGTCATGAATAGGTCTACTGACTTGTTGGAGTTATCATCAATCTCCATATCCATTTGCTGGTTACTATGGTGAAGCTGACAATGATCTATTGGAATGCAAGTTTGTTGCTTATGCTACTCAAACATGAGCTTGAAGATTTGCTTGTCTAGCTTTCATTCATTGATGCCGAGATCGAAGATCCCGCTGAAGCCACCCCTCAACACTTTGCCGGATGCCTCGAATGTTTGGAAAACCCCTTAATTAATGCATGCATCACCATGCACTCTGCTGAAGCAAGGAAGGAGAGCAGGGGAGTGAAAAAGTTTGTAAGACCGCCGTTCCATCAGCTGTCCTAGCAAGAGCAAGGTCCTCTTACAAACCAATAGCTGACACTGCACCATATTTTAACATAGTGAAAACAAGCTGAGCTTTGACCAGAGCTCACCTCAAACAAGGAAAGCTGCAAAGCTGCGAGATCGGAAGAGCTGAAAGCAAACAACAACAAATTACAGAGACTAGCAGCCCGCCTTGTGTCACATGTTTCAGATTGCTGATTCTTTTTCTGTGTTCTTGTATGTGTGCATCTCATTTACTCAGTCCAGCGCAACGGAAGAGCACACGTGGTGGTCCTGTTGGTTATGGTGGAAATTGCAAGACATTTGAAGTTGTTTTTGGATCTGCTGCTGGTACTACCTACTAGTACCTCTTTAAGTTGTTGAGTATTGCAATTGAGTTCCCTGCTTCTAAAGCAGACTGTGCAGTTAGACATTTCATGTTGGTGGATTTGATTATATGATCAAGAAATTCTTTCTCACTTGTAATTGTGGTGTTCACAGCAACCTTGAGGATATAGCGGATATTACAATCTGAATGGAATAGCAGTCCTGTAAGAATGGCAAAAGCAGATAGGAGAGATTTTCGAAAAGCAGCAGAGAACATGGTGACCTCAGGAGATCAAAGGCTGGCAGAATACCTTTGAAACCCTTGAAGGCAATCACAACAACTCGCGCCTTCTTTAAAAAAAACACACGATTTTTGAAAACAAAAGTAGTACAGTTCTGAGTCAATTTATAGTAGGTTGGCTGTTAGCAACCCCAGCTCCAATCTCAAGCTCTTGTCTGCGGCTACCACGCTCACGCCGAACCAGAGATCAAACGCAGCGAGCCCCTCGATCCTCCGTGCATTCCCATCCAAGAATGGGGATGAATAGCCGCTACATCATGACTTTGCTATCAAAGAATCACAGACCCTTCTAGTTTTTTGCAAATAAGATAAGTAACAACCCAAACACAAACCGGAGAGACTTAAGCCATTCTATAAACCCCAGCATGCGACACAACCGAGCTCCTTGTTTTTGGGAATGAAATGGGAAGATTTGTAATTCGCTGTGTACTAGCTTCTTGTCCATATTGATGAAGCCTGAAGTGACGGGTTACAGTCCCATGAGCTGCTTTACACGCATTAATAGAGAGTGAGATTAACTCACCATTAACTTTAAAGGGACTAAGAATCCAGTCCAAATTGGAAAGATATGCTGAGGAAAAGAAGGCTATGGTAGATAAGCATCAAGAACTAATTAAGCAAATATATAAAAGCTATCACCACCTCAAGCAGTAAAACAAAGTCGTTATGGCTATGTTACTAACATAGACAACCATGAATGGTATTCATTGACAGGAGTGACCGCTTTCTAGTCGTAGTTGGTACCGCCCCTGTTCACTTCAGCATGCGAGGTACACACACGGGCACCAGAGCTGTTGTTAAATTCATCTGATTATACTGCTGCTATTGATGTATGGTCAGTGGTGCATTTTCAGGAGAGTGAATGGACCGGAAACTGTTTCGATGATATTCCGTGTTGTATTGGACTAGTTTGCCCTTGCTATGTTTTTGGGAAAAAAGCTGAGCTTTTAGCGCTGGTCTTCAATGGAAATTCCCCACTTTTGAAGCGATCAATATCTGAAACACCGCATGTCATTGTTAGAAAGAGTCTATCGGAGTTTCACAAGAGAAGAAGAAGAAGAAGAAGAGTGAGTGATGAGAGCAAGAGAACAATGTTTCTTGCATATCATAGCTAACAGTGCTATTTTGGTACACCTTATATACAGAACAAACAATTTTAATTTTATAGTGCTTGTTAGAATTCAACCAGAAAAAAAAGACTATTACGGGCGTAGGTACAATTTTTGGAGCTATAGAATGACTGCTGGGGTGGGTCTGGATTCAATAGCTAATCGTAACGAAGTGTTAAATCTTCTCGATTCCCTATGTTTGTGATCAGATCCGTCGCTCCGTTTGCATTCGCCGTCTATTCAACTAGCGTCAATTCGATCAGATCGATCGGTGTAGCTTAGAAAGTAGGGCACTCAGTGCATAAGACTCAAGCATAATCCAATAGTTCAGTAACTTAATAACTTCATTCCATACCGGCTAAAGCTGGCACAAGACCACTGTATAAACCACGAATTCCTTCCTCATGTGAAATTCTTCCTAACCCACAGGAATTCCAACCACTGGATAGAACAACGAGATGAAGAGTTTTTCTTTAAGAGTCGGGTAGTACAAGAAGAAATGCATTACTAATTAAAGTCTAAAAAAGACGATAAGTATATATATTTTCAATAGTAATAGATGTTTTACCCGAAAAAGCTGCACGACGGCATATCCTGCGATAAAAGGGCTTAAGATTTCAGATATTGAAGGTTGCAGAATTCACCTTCAGATGGCTCCCATGTTCCACACTTCACAACTCTGGCTCGATAAGGACACAAAGACTCACATACAAGACAAATGGGATTATGAAAGTGAGCTGGATGAAGAAAAGGCAATGAAATTGGAGAGCAAGGATAGTATATGTGCCAGGTCGAAGCTCCTGAAGGAAGTGTACCTACGAACATGCCCAGCTTCATTCCAACATCAGCTACCAGCAGGGGGCGCTTGAGGAGTATACGCGCGCAGAGATCACCTTACTCGGATACACTAAAACTACCTCAAAAAACAGCAGGTTGTGGATTCTAGTGCAGAAGTTTCAGCAACCTTCTGACTTGTATCTTGAGAAAAGCTGTAGAAATCCATGCATTGATTTCGATAAACCTCGCACCATGCAAGACTCCTCATAGTCGATACGATTCTCTTACCTGGGGGGCCAACAACAAAGGAAGCCGTTGATACTATGTTTACTTATTACTATATACAGCGAGTGAAGCATCTGATCTATTCTTTCAGTAAACCTTGACGGCTAAGTAGCGCATCCTCCTGAAGTCGACAAAAAGACGGAGTGTAAGGATCCAGACCCATTTAGCACATGTAGAATCAAGCCTGAACCATGCTGTCCAAGGCTTTCATGAAACCAACCCTACACAAGCTAGAAATTTCAATTCTCTTCCATCTCCAGCCATCCGTCTCTAGCGTATCTATCCATCAAAGAATAGCTCAGACGCCACCAAGCGCAGGGGGAAGTCAAAAGGTCAGGGGCAACTGCCCCGAACTTGGGACTACACGACGCTCTTCCGATCTACCTGATCGACTTTGAGCCATAAGCCGTCCATTCACAACATCGAATGCACGTCTTTTTATTTCAATGCCTTAAGTACAGCCAAAATTTTCAGGCACGGTAGTAGCTCTATATGCTGTCTTTTTGCTAAGTTCAGGCTTGATAAGTACAAGGAGCAGGGAAGGCTACTGCTACTGCGACAGATGGTTGACTAATGCTCCTACCGTTACAGATAGAAATTCGCAGTCGGCGATTGCCCTGCCCAGCTAGTAAAAAGAAATGAAGACACGTCCTGCGACTCTAAGAATTCAGCCATTGGACAAAGAGATTGATCTATTTCAGTCGAGCAGCAGGTCGACTGGAAGTTTACACAGGTGAAAATAACAATACAAAATTGATTACAACTCGAATTCTTGTTTCAAGAACTGCTCCTACAACTACTTTATCTAAGAGGTAATAGACAAGAACTTCAGAACGCAAGGCAAGAAGCTCTTCAGAGGAAGAAGGCTGAGCAGAGAAAGAAGATAGAGGAGGCTGAAGCAAAGCTGACAGCCGAAGCTGATTGTGAAGTGTTTCGAGGAACCACCTTCTACGACATAAGAAGCAAGTGTAAAAGGAGCCCCAACAAAACAAAAGTTTCGAAGGTGTCTCCAAAGAGTTTACAAGAAAAGGATTGGGAGAGATACCCAGACTGACGCATTAAGCTAGGCCGGTTGAGATGCCCCAAAGCCCCTATGACTACTCCTTTCGAACTTCTAGCAATAGCAAACTCGCCCCACAAAGTGGTCCAATTCTTGTGTTTAATGTGAAGCTTGGCTTAGGCAAAGCAAAGGGGAAACCAATCCAAGAAGAACAATCCGGATGAGTGAAGCATTCCAAGGGTTCAGTCAAGTCAAACAACATTAGTAAGTACTGAGCAAGTAGTAGATAGGTCTGTCCTTTTACGGTCCACAAAGCCCCCGGTCCCCAATGCTCCATCTCCTTAGTGCCCAACGATCACCTTTGCTTGCTCTTCCAGAGCTCAAGTCTGGTGAATCCGGAAGCAAAATTATACACTTGGAATCCATGCTTTTAACAATCATAGAGAGTTACAAGTGGGATCGAGTTGATGAATGACGTGTAATGTAAATTCTTCTATCTAGTAGCTTGCTTTTGTCGTTGTATTATTGGGTTATGGGCTCATGTAGTTGTCAAACTCGATTTCTTCCTCCCCATTACTTCTATTACCCAACTTCCCCATGTTTCCATCACCATCAACTTTCCCTAACAGACCTCAGCTCTGCACCATCAAATCGAAGTTCCAAAAGCAGACGAAATCACTATGCAACCGGATCTCATCAAGGCCGCTCAATTCATTACCAGGAAGACGCAAATTAGCTATGTCAAACTGAAAGATGGTGGGTTGAAAAAAAAAAGGTGAAGAAGGAAGCCCTCCCCAACACAAAAAAATAGTTAATGAATAGAAACAGAGCAACTAGATGAACTGAAACTAATATATGCTTTCTTTAATTCTAAAGAATGGGGATATATCGTTGGGAAAAAGCATAAGAAAAGGATTGGAAGAGGCAGAAAGGCGAAGGGACTTCTAAACCTGCAGATGGGACTATCTCCTTTCTACTTAAGATCTCGGCACCTTCCTTACCCCCCTACGATAAATTTACCCCTTTTTTGAAGAGGAAAGCTCCCAGGTTCCGCATCTTAAAAAAGTGCATAACCAGATTGGAAGCACTGAAGTGAATTCGAAATGGGCCAACTCACCCAGCCATGATGCGCATGACAGAAGAGAGCGAGATCTGTTTATCCAGTGTAGAACTAAAGGAAGAAGCACATCGGCATAGCCTTGAAGAGCAAGACTGACAGATACCTCTCATTGTAGGGCCTGCACAAATCTCTGCACAGTTGTCATTCCATCATCAAAATCTTTGTGGCAACCTGCACATTTATAATGTTGTGCGTGCTAGAATCTGTCTGTAAGGGCTACATGCCCTTAATCAGGACTTTGTCTAGGACATATACACTCAAAGGTAGCTGCAGAAATGAGGCAATCTGAGCTGGATTGAATCTTTTTTTTATTGTTGCATCCTTGACTTTCTCCGCAATCATCTCCTGCTGGACGCCATCGAGCACCAAATTGCACAAGGTGTTCTCAAGATATTGATCCATTATTCTTCAGTTCGGAGAGACCTGACTTCATCGACCACACTAGTGACCTGGGATGGAAAGAGGCTCAAAGAATTCAGCCTATTGTTGTTAATTCTGTATTCAAAATGGGAAATGGAATGGTTATTTATTGTGTTAGATTTTATAGCATTGATATTTTTTTCTCTCTTTCTCAATCAATCTTCGCAACTCATCTGCACCTTTTCATAATAGAAATTCCAATCAAAAGAAAGACTCAGCGGTAGCGGTAGAGTGTCACCTTGACGTGGTGAAAGTCATCAGTTCGAGCCTGATTCGAGCCTGATTATCCCTAAACCCAACGTGAGTTTTTCTATTTGGATTTGCTCCCCCACCGCGATTCAACGAGAATGGATAAGAGGCTCGTGGGGTTGACGTGAGGAGGCAGGGAGGGCTTTTATGTTCTGGGAGACGAACTCCGGGCGAATATGAAGCGCGTGGATCCAAGTTATGCCTTGGCAAGAACAATACCGAACCGGCTTTGCATAATTATCGAAAAGCCCTTCCACATAGCGGCTTGGGGGTTGAACTGTCCACACAAGAAAGCATACCAGATCTTTCCACGAACCAAAAAACCAAAACCAATTCAGCTCAGCGAAGATGATGTCCGGTGGTAACTACACCTTCGCGACTTGTTATCGTGAGCACTCTTTCCTTTAGACGAATCATCATCATCATCATTCTGCCTTGAGTCAATTGAACTTACACCGCTGCAGACCGCGTTCGTAGACCTCTTCAGGGATCTCAATGCGGGGGACGCCACCCACCATAACCGGCTGTCCCAAGATCGCTGGAAACCTCCTTCATACTTTCTTAGCGCTAGATCCGTCCTGAGCATGATTGCGCATCAGAGCCAACTGCGAACGCATTAATACCATCCTTGCACTTGCAGTCCTTAGTGAGATCGTTAAATGTCTCAATCTTCTTTCTTGCCTTCAAGAGCACTTCAGCATCAACCGCCTAATCATGAAGCCAAAATTCAAGTCATCGTAGTAAATGAAATGAGTCCCAAAAAATTAGAAGAAGAAAAAAAAATGGAAGAGAGAGGGTGGGGGGACTTGAAAAAATGGTACTACAAGCTATGCAAAATGGGCATGCAGTCATATAGGTTGGCCATGAGAAAGCAAACGGCCAAGTTGCAACTTCGAGTCAAAAGTCTAAACTGGACTAATTGAACCTTACTGGACCTGCTGTTATGGCTGCCGCTTCCCTTGCTTTTGGCACTCTGAAAACCAGGTATGATTCTGACTTTCTTGACCTGCCACTCTCACCTGTTCCGAAAAGACAAGCTTTTATAGATCTGTCTAGTACATATGATATATCGAGAGTTCAAGACCATAACGTAATTCATTTAGAGAATGCCGATGACACAATAACAAGTAGATCTAGTTCCGAGATCTGGAAAACTGTGAATACAGTTAGTGAAGCTAGACCGGGAAGTGGGGTATCCCTGGAAAAGAAAGAGGTCGGCCTTAAGTTCTAGCTTAGATAGCTTAGACTGAAGAGTTGTAGCTTTACATTTGAAAGAGTTAGCATCAGGAGATGATAGAGAGAAGCAGAAGAATCTTGGAAGGAGCATACTCATGGCACACTTACTATATGCTGTTTACAGACAGCCGGCAGACCCGATATGACGTGGATTTCCCGCAAGGACCCCACCTCGCCTTGTCAGAAGATAAGTGTCAAATGCCTTGTATGTTTTGTACACTAATAACCCTTCTATTCCCACAATATCGCGTACGAAATTTCACTACTGAACGAATAAAACAATGCACTAGACTATCAAACATGAAATGTATCAGTAGACACTACTTCAAAAGGGTGTTCGAATAAACTTTATCACTTCCTTGAATTCTTAGATCGAGAAGAGCATACTTCGTAACAAGACCTGCATATCCAAGGCTAAAACAAAAAGACCACCTCCTATTGAGATACAAAATTGCAAAACCACTCCTTGTAGTCATACAGCTATAAAAGAAACCAAAGCTCCTAATAATATGACCATCAAAATGCCAACCATAGTGGGAGGCTCTATTTTCATAATGGCAAATACCCATGAGATGAGATGTTGCGGAATCCACTCTGGCAATGTGAGTGACTCAAGATCTACCCACGTACGAACAGCTTGGCACATGCCTGTATCTAGATTACTTGCTCAACCCTACTTCTTCACTCACGCCTCCATCGCAGCTGCCCTCCAATTTCGGGCTCTCTTATTTGGTTGACCTTAAGAAGCAGAGCATTGCAACTGTTCTCCTTGATTGCCTTTGCAACTCTCTTGGGGTTGGTGACGAGGAGATCATCGAAAGCCATGCCAGAATCGATGAAGTGTCTATTCCAATAATACCAAAGATTTCCCTCCTAATCAAAGCCTCCCTCCCCGAAAGGAAGAGCGTGAAATTCTTTTTCCTTTACATTCCACTGGTGACTCTTTCACTCTTTTCCTCTAAATCAGGTAGATGCTGATAGGTACAGAGGTTGAGGAAATCGAACAACATGGCAGTTTTGGTATTTTCGATTGACCAGTCACGAATGGATAAGGTTGCACTAGGATGAGAAACTATAAAAAAAACAAGACAAAGACCCCAGAAAAGCAAAGAAGGGTCCGAACCTCTGTAAAACTTCGCGATGGAGTATCACTTTTCTTCGCATCCTCAAAATTGTAAACAGAACATCACAGAAAAAAAAGAAGAAAACAAAAGCTGAGATCATAGGTTGCTCGACTTTGCAATTCGGTTGATGCATAAGGAAGAGAACGAAGAAGAACCAACAAAATCTCAAAGTGAAGAGCCCTCTTTAATACGTCAGGAGGAGAAGCAGAACAGGCGGTTTTTCTTCCTTGCTTAATCATCTTATCCGTGATCTCTCTTCTATCAGATTTAGTATCTATATTTCGGTTGCTATTTGTGATCAAACAAAACAAGAGAACGTTACATCGTAGATAAATAGAGCTTCACTGCATGAGTGGCTTGTAGGAGAAAGAGTGGAAGGATTCTAGCCAAGACGGAGACGCAAGCTTGTCTGCTATTTTATGTTCTAGTTTAGCTTGCGGGCTGGTCGTCATTGCGCACTAGCTGGTCAGTGGAAGTAAGAGATTCAATCTGTAACCATGATAAAACTATCCAGGTCATTCCAATTTTTCCTTTTCTTTCATCTTTCTAAGTCCAGACAGTATGATAAACATCAGGGAGCAGAACGCTCATAGGTGTAAGAGATAGGGGTGAAGGGAAGGCCTAATACGTTCCTTTTTTTCGGTATGCCGCTCCGCAAACAAAGGAGCGAAAGTTATAAGTCAATAGATTTACTATTAAGTGAAAAGTGGAACCACTACAAAGTTATACTTCATTTTTTGGGGTTTATGGAGCATGTTAAGAGGGGTGCAAAATTAAAATGTCTTGATTTATTAATCATTGATAAAAATGATATACCTACATGTTTTGTCCAAGTTCTTCTTTTCAGTCGGCTATCGATTCGTCCAGTAAATTCTTTCACAGTTCACCATCTTTAGATCGTGATCCCAACAATCTGATTGAAAGCTACTAGAACTGGGACGGATGTAAAGCTAAACAAATAGAAGAGCCAAATGGAGCTGATGACTAAAGCAGCACAACGTCGGGATAATGAAATTAAATAGTTGTTTCATATATATCTTCGACTCAGGATGTCATCCATCACACATCCAAAAGGTCTCTCAGTTAGTTAAAGTAGTAGTCTTTCTAGTGGATTATGACTAGGAATTTTGTGACCTGATATGGAACGATATTAAATGGATGAGTGGAGGCAATAATTCTATAACTTTCAAATAGACTTTCGGAGTTTAAGGTTCCAAGATTCTACCCATTTCCATCATCTTGCTTCAATAAGGAGATCTTCCGTTCCTTAGGGAAGTCGTGCGAACAGGTTTGAGGATACGAAGTCGAAAGGGAAGGTTCTGATTCCGGGACGGAGCCGTATGACACAAGAGTGTCACGTACGGTTTCTTTGAGAAGGCTGTCAGTTATGACACCTATCAGGCCCGACGAGCGGTCCACGGAGCTGCATCCTTACTCACCTGGTCTATGCACATCGCTCTTTCTAGGAGGTTGGCTGCCCATCCTAGATCTGAACATTTTCAAGTGGATTCCCGGCTCGATCTGGTTTAGTATCAAGGTCATTTTCTTTTTATTCCTATATATATGGGTCCGTGCAGCATTTCCACGATATCGTTATGATCAATTAATGGGACTTGGCTGGAAAGTGTTCTTGCCTCTATCATTAGCTTGGGTAGTCGTCGTTTCTGGTCTTTTAGTCACCTTTCAATGGCTTCCTTAACAACAATAGAAATGCCAAGAATTGTACTACTAAGTAATGGAAAACGGGCTACTCCCTGAAAATGCCTTAAGTTGGGGGGTTTGTCAGTTACTGGCTGATAGATGCATCGACTTTCGACCTATCATCTTATTTCACATCCTTACAAAATCCTTACCCTAGAGTACTCCACCAAAACAAAGAGAAACTCCTTTTGTCATCTACTCTAGTACTACATAGGAGTATCCAGTAGAAGGCGACTGAGAAAGAATTAGGCCCTCCGGACAACTGGACTTTCTTTCCAATGCTGCAACCGGTCAGTTACTCGAACTCATCAGCAGTATAAACCTTGTGAAAAGAGAAAAAAAGGCGCAAAAGAAGAACTTGACGGGAACAATAAAATCCGTCCGAATTGACGAAGTTGGATGGCCTTGTTGAGAGTTGTGGCTAAATAACAATTCGCTGCATCTTCTAATGATACAGTATACTTGACAACATAAGAATCTAACTTGTAATGAGCATAGAAATAAAAAAGTATCTTTTATTAATTGCCCTACAAATATCACCGACAAAGGAAGAAAGATTTTGATAGAAAGAACAAACTTCATATACACTTCGATTAACCGAGTTTGTTCTACTTTTTCACAAGTAGCTTTAGGGAAACATACTATTACAGTAAAGAACCCAAGGAGAGTTCTTTTCTTTTCACATGCTATGTACTTGACTGAAACTAACGCAACACGAACGAGGCTTGGATTCGCACATTAGTTAATTCAGGAACGAATATGTAGGGAATGAGTGGGTCAGTACGTCTCTTCTTCTTTGTCGAAATCTGCTATTTGCAAGATTCCTTCTTTTTTACTCTGAACTTAGACATACCCTTAATGGTCGATAAGTGAAGAGTTTTCTTTTAGAATAGACCTTTAAGGAGATCCTTTAGTATACAAATGGATGCTTACAAGTCTAGGAGGGAGCTATAATAGAGCTGATTCAATATAATAAAACCAAGTTTCGACAGAATCTCGAGGAATTCATCTCCTTCCAGCATTCTGCCACAGCATAATAAGCACTTTTCTCAGACCTAGGAGCTGGACGATCAATTAGAACTTACCTCGGCATTGAAAAAAGAGTATTTCACGGTTTCTCTGATTATTATCATCAGCTGAATTATGAATGCAAAAATCAAGAGCAATCTCTAACTCTCCTTTTCAAGTTCTTTTCATCTTTCCCTCGCGGTACTGGTCGTCCTATCGGGCTCTTCTCTCACCATCCCCTTCAGATCGCAAGCAAGCTACTATAAACGCTTTAGCAATTTCTGTTTACAACCTCAATGTCTCATTTTTCCAAATGGATTCGAGTTTTTGAAGACAAGCTCCTCTATCTTTTGGTGGTCCTGTCATGAAGCAAGGAATGCGCTTGTTGCTTGAGCATCAACAAGGGGTACTTGAAAATCAAAAAAGGGTTCCAAACCTATTACAGAAGAAAGTCTTTCTCTAAAGATCAATTACAACCTATACTAGTAAGGTTTTGATTCATGTTGGCCTTTAGACTCAAAGCAATAGAAATAGCATGACTGAATGAACAGCAAAACACAAAACTAGATACTAGCCCCGTAAAAGAAAATGTTTCCTCCGAAGCACGAAAGCTAGTATTTTGAAGTGGTTTCAGTAATCTATGGCTATCTTGGGTTTCAAACCACCGCTGAATTGCATCGACCTTTCTATTCTAGGTGAATCAGATCTCAATCTTTTTTCTTTCATATTAATGGTTCCCAGCGGCTTCTTTGTTAGTAGTGCTGTGCTATTAAATCGTTAAAGGGCCCCGCCCGTCTGCTTATCCGTTGCTCTGATCCGTCTGTCGTTCCTCTTACGCATGTCAGAGCCAAGACTAATATTGGTTGGTCGCGGCACAGCCTCGAACTAGGATTCCTACTTTCTTCTTCATCATCAGCAGCTTCTATACCCACCTAAGCATTGAACAGACACTGTTCGAACTCAAGTTTGTGACAAAATCCAAGTCGGAAATATTTTCATCGAGATGTATTTTATGTCTTTTTTTTTTTAAGTTCGCCAAGTCGAATTCAACCTTAAAGCCTAATTTCTCACTGTAAAAAAAAAACCCTTTGGTTATTGCTAGTCTTATAGAATCCCTCTCTCTCCTTTTTTTGTTTAGTGATAACAGATACCGTTTGCATCGACCTCCTTTGAGACACCAAAATCTGCGACCAGCACATACTAATATCTACATACTCTGACAACCAGCCAACTACCTGTAGCTACGAGCTGTCGGAACTAACAGAGCTGGATCTGTCTGAGAGTAATCTGACCAATTTTGTCGTTTTCGAAATATATTAGTCTTCTTTCTTTACTTCAATATTCACTTCATTCATCAACACAATCTGAAGAGATTGAAGGGGCTTTTGTACAAGGCATTGGATTTTTCATGCTTGAAGAATACCTTAGTGATTCAGTGGGTTGGCTCAGTATGGATTCTTCTGATGTGAACTCTGCTCAGGTGCAAAAACTAATTGAGGAACAAAAGGCAACAACACACAACAAATTCAGAAAAACAGGTAGATCAATCACTTTATTTCAAACAAAAAACATTGACATCAGATAAAATACACTTGCTTACTATAACATATTACAAGTAGTTCAAAGTCATATTTCTACTACTTTTTTGTTCTTCCATTACTATTCATTTCATACCAGACCAGGCGTCCAAAAACCACTCTCAATTCAGGTCTTGCGCTCCGACCCTTCAGCTTTCGACCTTCCCTAGCTAGTTCTTCATCAAGTAGCTTTTTCAAGCTTTAAGTCTTGGAACGGTGAATGGCTATTGTAGTGGATGAGGAGCTTTCCATATCATATACGAAACTAAACCAATCTATCTCATCAAGCTCACTCACAACATACCAGACAAAGCCAAGACAAACTCCTTACAGAGAAAAAGGAGTTCGAATAGCCGTGTTTGAAGGTTCAAGTTCAAGATCAAGCAGGAGTTTTCAATGAAGGCCTATGCAAAGGTTATTATGTAACCACCAAACATGAACTCGATAAAGCCTTACTGTAAACCCAGTTTTCTTGCCAAGGCTTTTTTTTTTTTTCTTCGATAGGTCAATCATCCATTCTTGAATGAAAGGTATACTATCCAGAAACAAACTACCAATTCAGCGGTCTGAACTCTACAACAAGTTTTAATTAAATGCTAGACCAGAAAAAAGAAAGGAAGCATCAAATTGCATGTGAATCATTAGCATACTGAAAAAAAACAACGAAGAGCAACCGAATAGGTTGTTATTGGTATACCGCAAGATGCCGGCTGCTTGATCAAAAAAAGATGGCCCCTTCTCAGACTTGTTAGATCACTTTTTCTCTCTTTCTCAGCTCCACAACTCTCAGCCTAGCCTCCTGTGCCTTTCTTCCCCTTCCCAGCAGAACTGAATTCGGGCTGGCTGCTTTTAGCAAACTTCCTTTCTCTTATTATACGATTACGAGACCCACCCAATCAGAGTAGGCAAGGGCAAAGTTTTCAATTCTAGTTCGCAATAAAATATGAATGTAACGTATGATATCTTGATGACAGGTATGAGAAAGAGCAAAAAAATGACATTTCTATATATAAAGAGATAAACATAAATAGCAAATGGTTCATCTTCTTGCACTGAAAGCCCACCAGCTTATCAGGACCTCCCCCTCCAACGCTTTAAACAACAGATTTCTTCTCCTCTCCAAGTACTACTTCCAAGGCTATGTGTGGGTATGCACTTGGATTGATAACTGCTTTAGCAGCTGGTCTATTAACGCATTCACCTCAACCGGCACTTCTCTATTCTCAATTTTTATCGCTTTCTTTACTGCTTTTCTGCATGACGTCCTGAACTAATACGGCACTATGCATCTTGGTACCCTTGCTGAAACCTTCCTGGCATTTGATGCTAAGTTGACCCATCCCTTTGTCTCTCCTTTAAACCTATATCCTAGCCCAAGTTGCGCTTACACCAACAAAAAGTAGTGTTCAATATGTTCAATAGTCTAAATTCAATCAGATAAAGCTATTTAGTCCCTAAAAACACACGAAAGTTTTGTTTCCTTAGGATGTTTGGCTTGTAAAGGCACACCAAAGCATTCAGACTTCAAGCTAAAGCACTTTCATCCCTTTCTTCCAAGCAAAGGCTCCAAAGAGTGGAGATTGTCGGGTGGGATCGGAAACCCAAGGCAGGGCTCCTGGCCCCGCCCCGCCGCTACATCAGCTACGGTGCCTTGCAGAGAAAACAAAGTCCCCTTCGCTTGGACTCAGACTATTGTTGGAGTAGATGGAAGAGACGATGGGAACTGACAGACACGGACTACTTTCCGAAGTGAGTGCTGTCCTCACTGACCTGAAGTGCAACCAGGCCTTTTATTTGGTAGGTAAGATCGCCAAAGCGTATCATCAGATTTGATTTGGCTACGAAGGAAGGAACTCGATTCCCCGACTAATAGCCAGAACTTGCGAGTTCGACCGTAGCTGCCCCCCTTTTTTGGGGGGGGAACAAAGATAATTTCCTTGCCAACTGCCAACGATCGACTCCGATCTCTTTTCATTTGTTTTGCGGTATCACCAAACCTAGCCTAGCCTTTGTCAATCACACTAAAGAAGAGCACACAACTATGCTGGCGATCCGATCCTATCCTTGTCGAAGTAAAAAGCATCTAACTTCTAGCTTAGTCAATCCGGCCGAGACACCTTCGAACGAAAGCGCCGTAGGAATGCAGACCTTTCAATAGAGATGATCGTCCTAAGAAGAAAGCAAGAGGCCCTACTCAATACAAACGAATACACCACAAATGATGAATGTAACTGCAAACAGGGATAGGGAGGACCTGCCATGTCGGATATCCCATATATCATGAAAAAAGAAAGCCCACTAGGCGAAATGCACTATCCACATGTACGCGTCACGTTGACCGCCCCCCCCCGGAAGAAGAATAGCCCTGCTCTCTAGCCGACTGATCTCGTTGATCATATAACTGGGAGGGAACGTTTCACATTAGAGGTGAACGATCAGAGATGTCCGATAATCACCACGATGAGACTGGTCCCCCTTTGATTTTAGTAGACTAAGCTATGAATATGAATGAAGAAATGAATGCCGGGCTCTTTCTTTCACTGCTAACCCCAATAAGTCAGTTTCTTAATGCTGATATTTTCTGTTTCGTCGAGCCCCGAGCTTGTGGTCCTCCTTTGAGTGTGGGTTCCATTGGATGAATCTCTCAAGTCAAGGTCAACGTACATAGCAGCAAGAATGGTGCATCGCCTATTTCTCGTTCTCGCTCGGGAGCCAAAACGAACACGCCTGCTACCTACTGTACTGGACCTTCGACCAGGCATTCTAAAGCCCTGCGCCCATAGCTGAACCAAGCCACCAAACCCGAACAATATGAGCGAATAGAAAGAAAAACGACCTCACATTATCGTCAATGTTGTAAGTAAGAGCCATAGAGCTATTCTTATTCACTTTTTTGTAGATAGAATCTTCCATGAGTGGAGCGTGCGGCGAACCCAACCGAGGGACTTATTGTATTGACTAAGGCTTCGATCCCAAGCCTTCGTTTAGGTTGCTTGAGCGCATCTTTTCTCTTTTCCTCACACTTTTTTTTGCTTAGCAATAAGGGGCGCGTTAGCTGGGCCCTTTTTTTAGCAGGAGATTTTGGTAAAGCCTTACCTTTTCTTCGCTTGCTCTCTAGTACGAACTTTGCATTCTGAGACTTGCTCTCTAGTACGAACTTTGCATTCTGAAGATAAGGACTTCTTTTACGCATCAATCCCCTTCTTTCTTACTACATCTTGTCATGCCCGTCTAGCTCAGTTGGTAGAGCGCAAGGCTCTTAACCTTGTGGTCGTGGGTTCGAGCCCCACGGTGGGCGCTTGTTTTCAGTTTTTAAACTAAGAGTAAGGACCCATGCGTGCTTTCAAAGAGGATTCTTTGGCCTTTAGCTAGTCTTCTCTATCCTCACCTCGTTGGAATAGCTTCACTTACGATCCGCGGAACCACCGTATGACAACTTTGTTGTTGGTTGCATATGCATAGCGGAAATGCCGACGCTTTCTTGCAAAGATCGGAAGAGAGCACCTACGACGGAAACAGTCCAGTCCCATCTCGTTCATCCTTCTTTCCAGTTCAAGTGATTCTTTGATCTTTTTCATGCCAATTGCGTCCTGAGTTGAAGGGAAATTCCGGATTTGTAGATCTCTGTCTGTCTCTATATATATAATATATATAATAGAATAGTAGAGTAGAATAGATAGATAATAGATAAAGGCGAGAAAAAGGACTGTAACGGAATCGTCAAGGTAGGAAAGAATAGAAGAAGAAATAGATGGGGAAGAGCGGTAGAGGAAGGCGAGGGGTCAGACGTGACAACTTCTCCTAACAGTTTAGAATTCTATGACAACTGAAATTATTAGATAAACTGACAGTGACGCGGTGTATGATGTAAGATGCAATGAGGCTGCTAAAGGAAAGTTGTAGTATTAATAAGTGTTAGAATAGAAGCCAACCAACCCCCCCACCTCCATCTACGAACAATGTTGTTGTTTATTAGGATTTACCCGATATCACCGCAGATCCTTTTCAATATGATTGATTGATTTCTTTCATCAATCCATTTATTTAACTCTTTCCTTTCTTTTTATTAAACCCTGTGTTTTATTGCGAACGTCAGACGCTGCTCTACACACTAAACCTACAAAGGGTAAGATCTGGTGTCAGCTCATGCTCATGCGAAGAACAGCCTGACAGAAGAGGAGATTAGATTACTCAAGGAGGGAATCATAGAAACTAAGGGGGAAGGTTGGAGCATACAGGCAGCATACACAAACATCCAATGAGAAACTTCTCTAGCTTGTTTTACGCTTTTCAGAACCTCCTTGAATGGGATCCTTTCATTCATTCATTCATTCAATTTGTGAGTTTGTTGTTATCAATCAATCATTGGATAAAGTCTCATACACCAAGCGTGGAAACCAAAACCAATAGAGATCATCGTTTAGTCACTGGAACATCAGTCGGCTTGGGCCCTCTTCAGCATGAAACCCGTAGTGATTTAGCTGAGCAAATGCCCAAAGCAAGGAGATCTTCTAGATCGGAACAGTCACACGCAGGAACTACCAAACACACTTCCTCACAAGTGAGTTTATGAGGTTGTTCAGGGTTGAACTTATTGCGCAGCTATGGGGCAGAGGAGAGGAGCACTTCGGAAATGGGAAAGTGCACAAGTATGGGAAAAGTACAACAGGAGAAAGCTGGGATATTGTTGTAGATGAGGAGTCACACCTCCTCATTATCATCTTCATTGAATTCTTCTTCACTCTCATCTTCCCCAGCTTCATCATCATCGTCGTCATCGTCGTCATCTTCCTCCTCCAGTGCATTACTTCTTTACTTGGTCCAGGTCTTATTGATAACATAAACTATGCTCAAGTCTCAGCAAGCTTTTACTATAAGAAGCCGGACCGCTAAACCTTGAGAGCACAACATTAGCTCAGCCTACCCCTTTTTGTTTACTGCATTAAGATAGACCTATCCAGATCACTAAACTGTAAGAGATCAACAGTCCTCACAAATGTATTTCTCCGACTAAAGAAGTCAATGACCAATAAGCAGTCATTTCTGGAATCGGAAGAAAGAAAGGAATCTTCAGAAGCACTGACAAAGAAATGCTGGTCCATTGAGATGGAAATATCATTGACAGCAGATCGGTTCCAACATGATCTTGAAGGGTCATTTATGGAGATTCCCAGAAAACCCATGAACTAAGAAGACGTAGCTGCCAAGAGTGCGAATAAGATCCCATTTAGTCCAACCAAGTTCTTGGCAAGATGGAGCAGGAGATGTTCAATCAGAGGAGTTGAAGGCTCAAGGGGCTGGTCAGCAGATTTCTCTCAAGGAATGAGAAAATGTATTTCTTGATATCATTTCCAGGTTCTATAGCTATATGCTTCACTTTGTAGACTGCATCAAAGGCCAAAAAAACCGAAGAGGAAAAGAAGAATATGAGAGACAGATCAAGAAGACCACACGTCTGAACTCCAGGCCAGACAGAAGACGGGGGGCATTTTCCTCCATTCTATCAGAGCGGATGATACAGCTACCCAACTCCAATGAAAAGCTAAATCACTTTGCTTGGTTGACAAATGAAAAGGAGAAGAAGAATGGAGGAGAAGAAAGAATGGCCTTTCTGACGGAGGTTGCATGTGTTTCCGTCTTTGGTCTCCATGGCAATGACAGGAAGTCTTTCTCTGGCATGTCGTGGAAGAGCTCCAAGGCTACTGCTTTGGCTAAGCTGCTTGCCCGAAGCTCTGTTCCTATCACGCAAGAAAGAGACATCTTTAACTGACATGGATATCTTTCGGTCTCAATTCAGCAACATTTCAACATGGTATCAGTTACCAGCAATCGACTCAAACGAAACTCCACCGATCGACAGCCTATTGCAATCCAGAAGCGAACTAAGAAACTATTAAAACAATGTCACACTGCTTTGCTACTGTCACGCCTCTTCTCTCCTTGTCAATAACAGACTGAATTATCTTAAAGAATGCACTAAGATAACTTATCATAGAAAAACAAGAAAACTAATGGAGCCTAGAAGAAAACATATTTCAGAAAAATGAAATGATTATCTGACTCCTTACTACAACATGGAACTAAGCAGTAGAGTCTGGAATTCAATTTCAGATATGCTACACAGCTCCAGTTGCGCCGAGAAAGGATAGCAGAGAGAATAAGAGCACTGCAAGATTTAGTAAGCAATTCCAGAAAGCGGTGTCTAGCAAGAGTGATAAATTCATTTATTACAAATACAAATAAGAATGATACTTGTGTGATGCGATAGTTCATTACAGGGAATTCCCCATCTGACGGTACCAAAGATAGAGTTCTAAACAATTGTCACAACCTTGAACTGTTACTGGATGGAAACTCAACATATGAAAAAAAAAAGCAAGACAGAAGGGCAGAGAGGACAGACAGAAATCAAGAAAGACTGTCATGTTACATGAGTGGATAAAAAATAATACACACTATCCAACATGACATGAGGTCTTTTAAAATACATTTATTGATGGAATCAAATATGCAGAATCAACAAACAAATAGAAAATAAAATTGCAGAAGAAAAGGAAGGACAAATAGATAGTTAGAGTGCAACACTCGGCCTCTAGGTCTTTCGTTCCTATAAGTCTTGGCAGTATTTCAAGAATATATTGGATTGTCAAGGTATTAAGAAAGAACGGGGAAGTGAATAAAAACTTCCCAAGACGAGATTGTTATTTATTTGTTTTAATTTTTTTTAATGTAAATAAGGGTTTGGTATAAATTGACGACTTCAACGCCCTTCCCTCCATACAATGCATGATTCTCATTTCCATCCACCATTGAGAAAAAAATACTAACGGACCGAAGAGTTCGCGGCGGACCGGGCCTAAGTCCCCTGGAAAGGGGCGCCAGAGAGGGTGAGAGCCCCGTCCAAAACGCAGAGAACTCCAAGCCCAATCTGTTGTAGAATCCCTTCCTTCAATGGATTGATAACATGTAATTCAAAACTAATGGAGAGGAAGTGAAGGTCTCCACATTGTTCAAGAGTATGTCAAGTCTCAGTGATAAAGCAGGATCTTATTGAAGACATTCTCAGAAATGTTTGGCCAGGAAGCCAGATCGAAAGATCGTCTGTTGGATAGGTGATGTACATTAGACCTAGTAAGAGGGAGCAGAATATATAGAGGTCCAGAACATATCTTCTTCACTCCAAAGCAAACTTGCCTTCCCCTTCATTAATTACTTCATACTCCCCAGTTCCTTTACAGTAGTTGCAGCGAATTGAAGACATTCTGTCTTAGGGCGAAAGGTGGACTTTAACCGTGGCAATAAGTTGAAACATGGCTGGGAGATATCTTTTAAGCCAAAAAGTAAACAAAAGTATTTAACAACGCTGCTAGTATTTCAAAAGCTACACCCTCACGATGACCATCACCATGTCATCCACAATCTTCTGTATACGTTCCGACCCGATGAAATCGGGTCGGACCTTCCTGGGCTGGTTAAAGTGGGAGGAAAGAGGCGGTTTAAGGAGAAATGTCATTAATTGATGAAAGAACATGGCCGAAGTAAATGCAAGAGCTCAATTCCGCGGTTGGAAGGATTTCTTTCTGCCATCTGTCTTTCCCTTCTCTCTCTTCTCTTAGCAAAGGTAGGTTCAAGTCAAACTTTTGGCTTGCAAAGAGATTCCATAGAAGGAAAGAAGACAATCTTTCCCATGTAGCCGTGAGCCTGTAGTTGATAGAGTAGTTCAACTCTTCATAGATCTGGAGTAAAAGGATTCGAACCTTTGCATGTCGATACCAAAAACCGATGCCTTACCACTTGGCTATACTCCATAGGTCTGTACGGAAGGAAGAGAAGGGGGAAGCCGTAGGCATAGCCCTGCAACAAGGACGTGCGGAGCCAGCAAGGACGTGTGGATACAGCAAGTAAGCAGCAAAGTTATCTTTATTTATGTGATCGCCTAGAACAAACTGGCGACTCTAATAGAAAGAAACGCTGTGCTCTGTGCTCTAGGGGCATTGCAGTGTACTGCTTATCAAAGTTGGCGATACAGTGGTCTCCTGCGACTTCAGGTCGAAATAACTAATCCCAAACACCCTCAGTTAGCTCCGCGTCCACCGAAAGTAGGTAACCTTCGTCACCGTGTCAGCATTTCGTACTCTCTCGATAGCTTCAATAGTTCACTGAAAGCCTTTGGTGTAATTGCATAGCAAGTCTTTCATAAAGAAAGAAAAATAGAATAGAAAAAATGCAGATTGTTGTACCCTTTATTTCCATAAAAAAGGGAGGGAATTACTACCTGTCCGAAAGCGCAGGCTAATACGATCATAAGAAAAAAGGCTTAGATTCAACAATCCTGTGGATACACCTAGAGATGGACTTCTTTCCAATCTGCCTTTTCTAGCCTCTCCTTATAGCTTTCTTTCTTCTTGTTTTAGTGACTCTTCCGCCTTTTCTAGTTTTTTCTTTTGAATACGATCTATTTTCATTGGCGAATTGGATTCGCCCCGATTTGCTCAATGATTGGGATTTGGAGACTAGAGAAAGGTTCTGCGACAAGGACGCCCAGCCAAGTAGAGGGGAACTCACCTAATAGCTAATAGATGATGACATTCTCGATCGATTGGATCGAATTTGGAAACGTTTTTCTCACTATTCAGAACAGTGGAGCTTTTTTTTTGATCAAGACATTTTTTTCCTCCCCCTTGAGCTCTCGCTCGAATCTCCACCTTTATTTTATGCCTTGGTAGGCTTTCGACTCCATCGAATTCCCTATTGCTATTGGGCGCCAATAAAGAAAAGAGAATTGGCATGGGCTGATCATCTGATGAAGAACCGATGCACAAGGGAGAATCAATATGGGAGCATGAATGGATAGCTTTCAAGAACCAGCGGTGTAAAAGAAATGTTCCCTGAATTCCTTTCTCTCCAAGAAGCCTAATTACCTATCCAATGTTTCATTTCCAAGCAGGGGATCAAGGATTAGGCAAGGAGAAGGTGAAACTCGATGGAATAGACCCATAGCCTTCCTCTCTCTTCTTCCGAAAAAAAAAAGAGAGAGATATTGAAGAGAAGATGTTGGATAGACACTAGATTGCTTCTGTTGGATGGACAAATTTTCTTCTTTCATTTTAATTTCATTTTGTTTCGGATACGCGCGCTTATGGTGCGGCTGTGCCCATTCTCCCTGAGCTTCAGCCTTCCCTCTCTTCTTCCGAAAAAGAAAAAGAGAGAATGAACCCTACCTGTTGTTGATTCCAAAATGTTGACAGAATTCCGGCGGATAAGAAAGATTTGTATGGCTATGAAATGTCCTACTCCTGCCCGAGCTTTCCAATCAACCAATTCCTATATGGTCATCTTCAGACCGAGTGGCAGGGATCACTAATGAGGCGAATTCACCCCTATTTCTATCATTTCTTGGTCGATCTGGTTTGCATTCACTACATATCTATAGGCCCTCCTTTTCCACAAACAAGTGGACTGTTAGGAGTTCCTATAGGCGAATTCAGAATATAGATCCCAATAGAAGTTGACTGACCTGACTCTTCCATGATCTACTATTCCCTCAACATACCAGATACCCTTGCTTTGATTCAAAAGCCCTAGCTAGTTCAAAATCTCCAGGCATCTTTGGTTTTGTCCATTCCCTCTCTCCTTTCCGTCGAAAAGTTGAAAGTTATGTCAGCTCCGGGTCGGGACATGTACTAGATATTAATGTTAAAATTGGAGGAGATATTGAACAAGCAAATGGTGAAAACTTAATTGACTCACCCTGAGATGAGACGGGAAGGTCGATATGACTCGAATCCTGGACCTGATCTTGAATCCTACACCGGTTAATGATGCAATGGGAGAAGTTGTTCTTTTTTACCGACTGCGAATTGCATGGAACCTAACTTGTTGATTGACTTCCATTCCGAGAGCCTGATGGACAAACCTTCCCATTTCCTCTAGCTTTAGAATCCAGTCCCTTGAAATCCCCAGTCCCTTCAAGCCTTCAGCTGGGATTTCAGCCCACAGTAACAAGAAAGAGAAGACCTGCGACTTTATGATGAAATTAAAAGTAAGATTATAAGATAAGACAAAGAAATGGAGAGACCTTGAATGAATTAGTAACAAGGAATTTGTGTGGAATGGGGGATCAAGAAACGGATAGGGGAGAATGGTCTATCCATCGTGCACCTTCCCTTTTTTTTTCCAGTCACGGAGCTCTCCATTTAGGTTCTGGAATTTCATCTCTGGGGATTCGAAGGAAATCCAATGTGGTACGCTCTCTTGACTCTATACCAATTCAAGACAGGGGGATCAGAGGACCTAGACTTTAGATCTCTTCTCTATGCCGGCAGCTTTCCTATCATGTGTTGGTTGAGAGGCCGGGGAGGATTGGATCGAGCTACGATGCTTCTGCTTTCTCGACTCGATAGGATTCCTATCATTTTCCCCGGCGAAGCAGACAAGAGCGGGGTCTACTATCCCAGGTGAGACAAGAGGTCAAGACCCAGATTAACAGCAAACTATCCCAAAGAAACTCCATCTCTATCCTTAATCATCTCAATTCGTTTTGACTATTGACTAGTACACTGCGCTACAATATAGTATAGTACTTTCTTGACTAGTCCGAGAAAGGGCTAGTTAGCTAACTAGTGTTAGCCCCTACTTTCTTAAGATGTATGGGATATATTGGAAAATGTTGAAAAAGCGAAGCGCGCTATTGAATCGAACTCCATTATGAAAAGCCAGCAAACTTGTTAGGACTAGTTTCTCCTTCCCCCTTTCTTCTTATTAGTCAGATATACAAAGAAGCCGAAAGAAGGATTGACCTTTTTCCTTGCATCCCTTTCTCACTTGGCTTGGGGCTGATTATGGAACTCATTAGGACTTCTCTAGGAGCGGAAGGAGGGACTCGAACCCTCAACCTCAGCCTTGGCAAGGCTGTGCTCTACCATTAAGCTATTTCCGCCGGCCCAAGGAAGCACTACGAACTAAGCAATTCACCTAGCAGTCGAAAGGGATGACTTCTCTTTTTCTACCGGACCATGGAGTAAGGAACACGAAAAGAGAGTCGATTAGGGGGAGGGAGGGGGCAAGCGAAAAGAGAGTCGATTAGGGGCGACAGGGCCTGCAATCTCCGACCGTTCAGTGCCTTGGTACGAGTTGTAAACAGTCTTGGTCTCGATAGGCAAATTGGGCTTTCTTTCTCATAAGGGGAATGAGTTTACCGAAAAACCAGACAAATTTCTTCCTCGCCTCGCAGCATCGGCATCTTTGAAGTGAAGTCATTTGCTAAGACCTATTATTCTACGAGAATCTAATCAGGGATTACCACAAGTCTGTTTTGTTAGGTCTTTTCATAAGTCACTTCAATCTCCCAGCGACGGGTGGCGTTTGCCAGCCACTAGACACTAACTAACAGAACCTACAATGAATGAAATTAAAGACTACTAACAGAGTTTGTAAGGGTAATGGAAAACATAAGAAAAAAAAAAAAACGGGAAATCTCTCTCCCGTTTTTTTGGGGGAAGAGAGAGGGAAGAAGCCACATAAAAACCAGCCACACTTGAACTTCTTACTGGGGCACCAGCCATTTTCATTTTTTAGTGTTTATGGCGTGTTTACTCACCTCAGAAGTTATTTTCTTCCTGGTGCCTCAGAGTTGTCAACTTCCGACTTGTAACTTCGGATATGCTCAGTCCGGAACATACGATGCAAAGAAGTGCAATACAAGACACTCGATGTATGCGCAATCTCTACAGAATCGAAAAGCAGCAACTGTGAAAAGGCAACAAAAACCACAATCAATCGGACACTGACACTCCAACCAACCCATGAGCATCTGCTTTGTCTGATTCTTCTGCAGTTGAATCATACTGCAGCAACAACGGCAAAAAACACTAACAGATCAAGGTCTTCAACCTCCATCAGAAGATCAGCAGCCTCAGGCTCCGCATTGTGCTTCATATGGAAGGCAACAATTTGCACAACCAGCATCCCGCTCGCCCAGGAGAGCAAAACAACAGGCCCAAAATGGACTAAGGAATGGGGAAAGAGGAGATGGAGAACGGAAGGGAAGATATGCAAATCGATGCTGTGAAGAATCCGGTAAGAACCAAAGTTCTGTGATGGTTATGGGCCTGATATACTAGATCGGAAGAGCAGGGGTGGAGGGGGGGGGGGGGGGGGGGGGAGCGGGGGGGGGGGAGGGGGCGGGGGACAGCGAGCTGGAACTAGCCCCACTCACCTCACCACCATCACTAGCTCCAGCCTCAACAGCTTCTTTCTTTAATTTAAAACATTATAACGTTGTAAATGAGCACAGCCAGAAACAGTATGCAAGCGAGGATTATTACCGCTCTAACGTTGCCATATGCTTGACACAGCAATGTATCGCCATAACCATATATGTCGGCAACCACAGTGTTGTTGTTTCCTAGTGAAATTGATGTTTGTCTCGTAGGTTCATATAATGTCTACCAAAGACTTATAATAAAAATCTCCCTCAAACCAAAGTTCAATTAGCGTTAGGAGTCGCTTAAGAAAGGAAAAAACAGAACTTAGATTAATCAAGGACATCGGGATTCTTGCTTATCTCCTCAAGTACCCATGGAGGTAGAGGAATACTGCATATTTTGGAAAATCAAGTGGAGTACTATTGTTTCTTTTGGAGAATGAGTTTGTTGTGCTGATTGTTGCTCTCTGCAATTGTACCAAAATAGAAAGATCGATAGCTCAAGCAGAAGGAAAATTTATGCAGGATCCACAGGCACAACATACCCACCCGTCATTCTCAATTATCATCAGAGAACGAAGAGGATATTTGTATTTAAACTAATTCTCTTAAGCCCCGGCCCCCGCCGTAGCAGTACCACCGCCCGTAGTAGTAGTAGTACCGGTGGTGTGGCCGTTGATTTCTGATCGAGTAAGCTTGCGCCTTCCAAAATAGCATCCATCAGGCTCAATCGATCCAAAGGCACTCTTTGCCTGCAGAACAGCACTACTCAAGTATTGACGCCTTTGTTCAAGAAAAACCAAGGTCATAGTAACAACACAGGGGAGGTTATAACACATACCTAGACTTTCAAAACTGGCAAGAAGTCCCCCACCTCCTCTGCCTCTGCTTGGGCAGCCAAGAACAAAACTAATATTCCGGTGGGATCAAAATAGGCTTGCATCTGTTCCTCAATGCAACCTCCAGCTCAGGAGTTGACAGCTAAAGATCATAGTTTTCCGAAAAGCCCATTGACAGAAATGCCCACCAATAGGGAAATCCCAATGCACAGCCCCAAGGGCTCCATATTCTAAAGGAGGCCCAAACTATGTGATTGAATAAATCCTCTATCTGGTGCGCTTCTCCCTCCCCTTCTTCAAACTCCGATTCGTATTTTTCATAGAGAAATCTCTGATCAAAGATAGAACAAGATCCATTTTGCATCATATCTAAGGGATTCCTCGGTTCGGGCCGAAGAAGCAATGTAACTCGATCATAATAACTCAAGCAGGCCTTGCAATCTTTGTTGATCCCACCAGAGAGCCTTCACTATTCTAATAGGCCATCAACTAGATCCGAATCAACGAGTCCATAAGAAGTGATGCCACAGATTTCGCAAAATAAAGCGGGCAAACCATGGAAGTCTACGTAGACGACATGCTAGTCCGAAGCCTCGAAGCAAAAAACCACGTCGTCAATCTGAGAGATCGAAAGACGTCGAGGAAGGAAAGGAATGGAGATCGAACAAAGCACGCATGCTAGTGTGACTCGTTCTTTACAGCTGAAGAATCCAGCACTCTTGCAAGCATTTCACGAACTACTGCTAATGTTTTGCCTTATATTAGCAAGGACCACAACCCAGGACGGGAACTGTATATATGATATTTACTTGAAAAAACCGATGTCCCCCAAGGAACAGATGACTCCACTCTCAGACTTCGAGGACAAGCTGTGAATAGCCTTC